AATCAAAACAAAAAAGAAATACCTCTAATTTTATAAGGTTAAATAAAAAATAAAAAATTCGATTGTTAATTTGATATAAGATAATTGCTATGCTTAGTGTGTGACTCGATGGTTTTTGATTTTTAGGGAAAGGATTCAAAAAAAAAAATAGGCCGACTCCTATTATGAATTAATAAGTATAGAACTAATAACCAATATAGAACTAATAACCAACTCATCGCTTTGCATTATCTGGATTCAAAGAAGCAGTCAAGATATGATATAGTAATCATATAATTGCAGCAATTGCAATTTTTTTTTCAGAAAAAAAAATAAATCTGATTATTTTATTCTAAAACAAAATAGAAAATAATGCAGATAAATGGAAGGGTGAAAGAAAGAAAAAAAAAGAAAAAAAAATATCAATGATATATGATTCCAATATGTAAGGTCTATGATTCATTTTATAAAAGCCAATGAATGTAATAAAGCATCAATAGAGATTGATCTATAATTAAATGAATCTATTCATAGAACAAAAAATCAAGAGCCTGGAGCCAATAAAGACTGAGAAAATTGACTCAATAACAAATTTCATTCAATTTGATTTTATTCAGGACTCCATTGTAAAAGTAGGACCTAACCATTAATTGGGAAGTGATGGGGACGACGGAACCAATAAATCAGTACTGATTTATTGGGCAGGATGGCGAAAGAAAAGAAAGGAACCAGTAGACAATTCATTTCTATTTAGTCTTTATTCTAAAAGCTAATGGATTACTTCCACAAATGAAATAATTATTGAAATAGTAAATATTCGCCCGCGAAGCTTTTTATGTTATTAAATTTAATAATTTTAAACAAAACAATCTGATAACATATTGATTATATAAAATATATAAACAGAATGAAAACCAGAAATCGAATACATAGTAATATAAAATTCGATAGAATAGAAAATAGAATAATACAAAAATATACAAATTTCTAATAATACAAATTTATAATAACAGGAAAAATCCCACCCAATACCATGCTTTAGTATAGTATATTATTACATGTATATTTTTTTAATCATTTCATTCGCGAGGAGCTGGATGAGAAGAAACTCTCATGTCCGGTTCTGTAGTAGGGGTGGAATTGATAAACGACCATCTACTATAACCCGAAAAGAACCAGATTCCGTAAGCAACATAGAGGAAGAATGAAAGGAATGTCTTATCGAGGTAATTGTATTTCTTTCGGTAGATATGCTCTTCAGGCACTTGAACCCGCTTGGATTACATCTAGACAAATAGAAGCAGGACGACGGGCAATGACAAGAAATGCGCGCCGCGGGGGAAAAATATGGGTACGTATATTTCCTGACAAACCTGTTACTGCAAGACCTACGGAAACACGTATGGGATCGGGGAAAGGATCCCCCGAATATTGGGTAGCTGTCGTTAAGCCTGGCAGAATACTTTATGAAATGGGCGGAGTAACAGAAAATATAGCTAGAAAGGCTATTTCAATAGCAGCGTCAAAAATGCCTATACAAACTCAATTCATTATTTCGAGATAGGAATAGAAAAACCAAAGGAAAAAGTCCTTTAGGATTAAAAAAACAAAAATCGAACGTTTATTTTTTTTTTTTTTGAACAAAAATATTTCTTTTTTTTTTGCCCTTTGCATTGAAATAACAGATTAAAAAAATGATATGATCCAATCTCAGACCCATTTGAGTGTAGCAGATAACAGTGGAGCCCGAAAATTAATATGTATTCGAATCATGGGGACTAGTAATCGGCGATATGCACATATCGGTGACATTATTGTTGCTGTAATCAAAGAAGCCGTACCAAATTCACCTCTAGAAAGATCCGAAGTAATCAGAGCTGTAATTGTACGTACTTGTAAAGAACTCAAACGTGACAACGGCATAATAATAAGATATGATGACAATGCTGCAGTTGTCATTGATCAAGACGGAAATCCAAAAGGAACTAGAATTTTTGGTGCAATCACCCGGGAATTGAGACAGTTAAATTTCACTAAAATAGTTTCATTAGCACCTGAAGTATTGTAAGATAAAACATTGTAAGATATAAGATGAGACCCCGATATAGTTATAGTATTTGAATGGAATTAATTAAAGTAAATTAGAATAAATTATAAAATTAATTAAAAAAAAATTAATTAAAATTAAAAATGAAAGAAATTAGTAGATTGGAGTTCATGCATATACCTCTAAAATAATAAAAAAAATGAATTCATATGATAAAAAGAAAACAAACAAAAAAAATAAAAATATGTTGATTATATCAAAATAATGAGGCACCAATAAATTTAGTTTATCATGGGGAGAGACACTATTGCTGACATAATAACCTCTATACGAAATGCGGACACAGATAGAAAAGGAACTGTCCGACTAGCATTTACTAACATCACCGAAAAAATTATTAAAATACTTTTGCAAGAAGGTTTTATTGAAAATGTGAGGAAACATCGGGAAGGTAAGAAATTTTTTGTTGTTTTAACTCTACGACATAGAAGAAATAGGAAAGGATCGTATGGAACTAATCTAAATTTAAAACGAATAAGTCGGCCTGGTCTACGAATCTATTCTAACTATCAAAAAATTCCTAGAATTCTAGGCGGGATGGGGATTGTAATTCTTTCTACCTCTCGGGGTATAATGACAGACCGAGAGGCTCGACTAGAAAAAATCGGTGGAGAAATCTTGTGTTATATATGGTAATCTTTCCTCTCGGATATCAAAATATTATCCGGACTTCCTGTTTGTGAAAAAAAAAAATAGAAAGAAGAAAGAAAAGGGTTCTAATATTATTTTTATTATTTTTCCTGCATTATATTATATTAATTGATACTTCACGAGGTTTTAGCTGGAATGAAAGAATAAAAATAGAGTCAAGTCAAGAGGGTTTAATTGTTGAATCACTTACTAATGGTATCTCTCAAGTTTGTTTCGATAATGAAGATCGGATTTTAAGTTCTGTTTCAGAAAAAATCCGACATAGTTTTGTTTTATCCGTAGACTACTAAGGCATAGAGTAAAAATAAAAATGGAAGTAAGCCGATATGATTCGACCAGAGAACGTCTAATCTATAGACTACACAACAAAAATTTGAATGATTAGGTAGTTTTTTTTTTCAACTTCCATATTCCTTTCATTTTCATAGAGATATAATTCCAGATTGGAAAATTTAACGAAACTTATTTTCTTCAAAAACACATGTATATTAAAAATTAAGGAATGACAAATATGAAAATAAGGGCCTCCGCTCGTAAAATTTGTGAAAAATGCCGACTAATACGTAGACGGGGACGAATTAGAGTAATTTGTTCCAATCCGAGACATAAGCAAAGACAAGGCTAGTCCTTCGAAACCGGGACTCTTTATCTTCTTTATCTTTAAGGCATCCGATATATAAATAAAAAAAAAAGATTTATTTTGACATGACATGGATATATCCATAGACACCTGGCTTATATTTATAAGATGATAACATAAAATATGGCAAAACCTTTACCTAGAATTGGTTCTCGCAGGAATGGCCGTATTAGTTCACGTAAGAATGCGCGTAAAATACCAAAAGGAGTTATTCATGTTCAAGCAAGTTTCAACAATACTATTGTGACGGTTACAGACGTACGGGGGCGGGTGATTTCATGGTCTTCCGCCGGAATGTGCGGGTTCAGGGGCACAAGAAGAGGGACACCATTTGCTGCTCAAACCGCAGCTGGAAATGCTATTCGGACAGTAGTGGATCAAGGTATGCAACGAGCTGAAGTCATGATAAAAGGCCCCGGTCTCGGACGAGATGCGGCATTAAGAGCTATTCGTAGAAGTGGTATATTATTAAGTTTCGTCCGGGATGTAACTCCTATGCCACATAATGGCTGCAGGCCCCCTAAAAAACGACGTGTGTAAAAATCTAAACATTGTAAAAATATAAACATTGAAGAGATTTCAAGAGAAATAAATAATTCAATGATTTGATCAAAAATAACAAACATTCTTATGGTTCGAGAGAAAGTAACAATATCTACTCGGACACTACAGTGGAAATGTGTTGAATCAAGAGCCGACAGTAAACGTCTTTTTTATGGACGCTTTATTATGTCTCCGCTTATGAAGGGTCAAGCGGACACAATAGGCATTGCGATGCGAAGGGGTTTGCTTGGAGAACTAGAAGGAACGTGTATCACACGCGCAAAATCCGAGAAAATACCACACGAATTTTCTACTCTAGCAGGGATTCAAGAATCAGTACATGAAATTTTAATGAATTTGAAAGAAATTGTATTGAGAAGCAATTTGTATGGAACTTGTGATGCGTCTATTTGTGTCAAAGGCCCGGGATATGTAACTGCTCAAGATATCATCTTACCACCTTCGGTGCAAATCGTTGATAATACACAGCATATAGCTATTCTAACGGAACCAATTGACTTGTGTATTGGCTTACAAATCGAAAGGACTCGTGGCTATTGTATAAAATCGCCAAATAACTTTCAAAATGGAAGTTATGCAATCGATGCTGTATTCATGCCCGTTCGAAATGTGAATCATAGTGTTCATTATTATGGAAATGGGAATGAAAAGCAAGAGATACTTTTTCTAGAAATATGGACAAATGGGAGTTTAACTCCTAAAGAAGCACTTCATGAAGCCTCTCGGCATTTGATTAATTTATTTATTCCTTTTTTACAGGCAGAAGAAGAAAACTTACATTTAGAAAAAAGCCAATATAAGGGTACTTTACCCCTTTTTACTTTTCATAATAAATTGGCTAAACTAAAGAAAAATCAACAAGAAATAGCATTGAAATATATTTTTATTGACCAATCAGAATTGACTCCTAAGATTTATAATTGTCTCAAAAAGTACAATATACATACATTATCGGACCTTTTAAATAAGAGTCAAGAAGACCTTATGAAAATTAAGGATCTTTGCATAGAAGATGTCAAAGAGATATTGAGAATTCTAGAAATAGAAAAGCATTTCGCA